GATATCGTCACTATCATCAATATCGATATCGTCAATAAGATAACCTTTAGGCTTGTCATCCAGGAACTTGTTCGGAAATACCGTAATGAAAGGAACATAGGAGTTTGTCGCTAGGTATTTGACCAAATAGGATCGTCCAGTTCCTATAGAACCTATCACTAAAATACCCCTAGAAGGGGATAGGGCTAAGCGGAGCGAAAAGGGTTTTCCATGAGATGGGAAATGAGAACTATTAGCCCCACACGAGGTTTGTGAATAAGTGATTGTCTGATAATGAGCAAGGAATATCCGTCTTTCTGCTAAACAGGATCTATTGAACTCATAATTCATTAGATACTTTTTATGAATGTCAACTAAGTATCGTAAGTAAATGGATCCCGGTTGTTCAATCATTTGATAACCAGAGTCATTCTTTGATAAACGATCACTATGAGTCAGACTCAATAGAATTTGATCAATCCTTTTTTCCGTCGTTAAGGTGGAGAACTGAACCAAGAATTCTCTTTCTTCATCATCAATCGAATCACTGTTCGCGACCCAGGATTCTATTTTATCATCAATCCAATCACCGTTCACGTTTTTTCTTTTTCTTATCAATGAATAGATCTCTTTACTTGTACGACTTAGATGTCTCGTATTTCTCGAAAAAGTGATTCGATTGATGGGATTTGGTATGATACTGATGAGATCGATGAGATTGATATTCAAATATTTCTTCTTAGAACGTATTGATTTGACCCCATAAGCGGGACCACCACCCAATAGCATGTTGCCGCCAGAAGCAGAATCCCGTATTTCTTCCAGAGAATCTCCTAATTGTTCCAGAGCAACTAGAAAGAGATTCTTTAACCAGAAAGAATTCAGTTCAGATGTAGGATACCTATCCAGAAGTTTTCGCAACTCAATCATGTATGATGGAATCATCAAAGATTTGATCTTTTCTAACTCTGTCTGTAACTCACTAGAGGCTCGGAAAACAAAGAGAAGATGTGTACGAACGAGATATCCAGCAACAAGAAGAAGGAAAAGAATTGAATAGAGGAACTCCCAAGCATTTGGTGATCTCAGATGTGTCCATATCAATGGAATGGGTGACTCATTATTTCGATGAATCATTTCTTCGGACAGAAGAAGATTCTGTAAACACTTACTCGAACTCTCACTTATCAGATTCCGTTGTGGAAGAATCGACCACCACTTTTTCTGAGGAATTGGCCATGATATATCTGATCCATGCCTAATATCATGAAAAACGGACACAAAATTTTGACTGCCACTTAGGGAATATTGAAAGGGAATATTCAATATCAAATAAATATTGTTTTTTAAGGTGAAATAAAGATATTTACACCCCGTCCAAGTAAGGAACCATGGCATATAGGTTTGGAACAAATTCCATTTTGAGAGATTTGAAAAAGCACTATCTCGTTGAAGGGTTCTACCTATTTCCCCCTTCTCAACGTTTTTCTTTAGACAAAGACTCAGTTCTTTCCTCTTTCCGGACGGCACATATTTCTCAAAACATGGAGTGTGAATCAAACCCATGTTTGAATTGAAACGGAGATAGTGATGCAAGTTTTTCCCTTCTGAATCAGATAGATTCATATCTGAAAGAAGCTGACAATAAGTTCTTTCAAAATTGACTATTTGTTCCTCTATTACAGGTGTTCCAGAAATGTCTGCAATCGAGTAAATAGGAACGGATGGATCGGATCGAATTGAAAAATGGAAAGATTTGTACAAGTTATACGTTTCGTTACCACTTTGTGGAACATTGTTAGGTATGAATATGCCAGATACCTGTGACTCAATTGGTGAAATAGTCTCTCTCTCTCCCAAAACATGTTTTTTTTTACTGAAACACAAAGAAAATATTTTGTTGCGAATGCACAAGATATTTGGGAATTGTGCATACGTAAAATCATAATTATGGATACGGGTCTTTTCCCCATCAAAATGGAATCCTTTGTTACAATAGAACCAGAAGCGATGGGGATGATTCAAGAATTGAAGTCTATTTGCTCTATAAAAAGAAGATATCAATGAACTTTTCTGAGGATTCAACCAATTGTTTCGATCGTGGGATATCATTGATAAATAGGAATCCGTGTTCTCAAAGGATTTCCTGCGATTTTTTCTAGTACGGAATGAGTCAATCATGCACTTTTGTATCTTGTTGAACAAAAAAGGTAATATTGTTCCTGTATTGATTAAAAATTTCGATCTTTGGGAAGTATCATGATCATACAATAAGAAGGGTTTCAATTTATTCAAATAAACGATTTGAACACCTATTGATTCTAACAACTGATTGCCGGGTTGATCATTCAGACCTTTCAATTCATAGATGTGGATTTCGGCCCTATGAATGGAGATATTCCCGAAACTCACAACGAAAAAAGGAAGTGACTTAGATAAAAAGAGAAGCGACTTGGACAAAAGGAGAAGTGACTTGGACAAAAAGAAACGAAGTGACTTGGACAAATCTTGTTTGTCGATAACCTCGGACCAATCAATCGAATATTGATTAATACGTAATCGATCGAACATTACTTGAAAACGGTGTTTCTGCTCAGAAACGAAATGCTCCAAATATTCCTGGAAATTCTTGCTTCCATTGGAGCATTTGTATCTATATACATTAGGATCCAGATTCGTGGATCTCTCGGTTCGAGAAATAAGAGGATCGAACCACTTCTTCTTAATCTTTTTCAAATTGGATAAATGTTGGTTGATCTTATCTATTATTATAGTTAGATGATTCAGAATATCATTTCCTATTGGGTGCTTTTGAATTCCTATGGGATGCTTTTGAATTCCATATGCGAAGTTGGAATCGGGTCGATTCATTAAAAAGAATCGATTCAATACATTTCTTATGTACCCATAGGTACTATATTGGATTTGAATCTGATTTCGGATCAATCTATATTGATGGATCGCCTCCATTATGTTGTTGTGAGCAAATACCGCTATTTTTGGTTTTGGATCTTCCAAATCATTCCCGCAGGAGATCCGGACCGATTTTTTTTTTATCTTTCGATAAAAAGATTCATTCTCTTCATCAAAAATAGAAGGTAGAACCAATAAAGATTTCTTTTTCGATTCATCCCCGGAGTTGAATACCTCATTCAATAATTTTCCGTAGGAATCAATAGACAAGCCAAATTCCTTATTCTGATAGGCTAAACCCGGCTCGGTTATTGATAGAGTGAATAGATCTGCCATTTCTTGAAATGTCTCTTCTAATTCAAACTCGTGGTGCAACCTGTATCCCCCTTTGTTCCGATCATGGAATAGATGAAATAAATCAAAAAATGCATTTTCGTTCAAGAATGAAATCTTATTGGAACTGTCCATATCCGGTTCATCCTTCGGAACCATATCCCATCCCGGATCTGCTGCAATCGAATGAACTGAGGAGGTATTTTGTAAATACGTAATTATCTTGAATATATCAACTATTTCTTTATTTTTCGATCGCCTCGAAGGGACAAAAGAAACACCTTGTTGTTTCTTCAACAATTTCTGATCTATAGTCGACCTCTCGGTAGGATTCAAACCCAGATGAAGTTCTGACCATCTATCAGAGAAAAAAGAACGAATTGATCTTGTAGGATTCCCAAGAAATTCTTCTATTTCTTCTGGAAGCAGATGATTATTCATCTGCTTCTCACGTTCCGGGAATAGCCGAGCCATTGAGGAATATCCGGAAAGGTATTTTGAGAATCGATCTGATTTTATCTCTGTTCGTTCCGTTTGAAGAAAGGAAGTATCTAAAAGAATTGATCTTTCTTTTAGTTGCTGAATCTCTGTTTGATTGATCAATGTGTGATATTCCGAACCCTCATTACTAATGGAATTGAAAGGATCTATGGATTGATCAGAAAATCCTTTCGATTGGCTAGAATCCGTTACTTGAAAGAAAATGGATCTTATGGAATCATATTGAATATTTGACGATACATTCCGTACCTTGCTAAAAACCCGATTCCTGTTTACCAACCACGCATTGTCTAACCAAATCAAATTCTCTCTCGAGACGTTCCTCAAAAAATCCGATTTGTGCCGATTCTTCCCCCCAATAACGAAGAGATCTTGGCGGAATTGCCACATATGAAATTGAGCACAATTTTGCAAAAAAATACCCCCCTTGTTTCTCGAGAGGAGATGGGAAACATGTTCAATCTCGTTTGATTGAATAGTCGCTTCAGCTCCTTGTTGTTTGAAGAAACCCCCCCCATCAATTGGTCTTTTTTCACGAAAAGCAGACATGAGATAACAAATCAAATGTTTCACTAAAATTTCGAATAGCTGTCCCGAATTCAAGTTGATTATGTTTCGCTTCTTACTCGGAGAAAGGCGGTCAAAGAATTTCCAATCATGGTCCTTGCGGATCGGATCATTCGTATAGGATACAAAAAAAAACTCCAGATATTTTATATCTTTCTCTTTGAATGAGATCTCAATTCCAGCTGCAATTTCATTCGATATCTTACAGCTGGAATTCCTCTTTTTTACGATCACATTCCTCCATCGCCGCGAACCCCAGTTAGATTCAGACATGATACACTTTTTAGTTATTGGAAGAACCCAAGTACTTTCTTTCGGATCCATGAAACAACTCTCATAGATCTTTTTCCCTTTTGGAAGATACAGGAGCGAAACAATCAACCTATTGAGATTGGAAGACCAAAAGGATTCTTTCAATGTATAATTTGGGGGTCCAATGGAGCGCAGAGGCTTAGGAAGAAGCCCCATCAAATAGATATTTTTTCTTTCGACCCTATTTCGATTGTATATAAGGACCGCTACTACAAGTACAAGCAGTACTACACCTTTGGTCGTGCAATGTCGACGAATTGAACCCTGTGAATCACGTGAAATTAGGACACTCCAAATTCGGGAATCAAAAAGTTTCATAAAGCGCTCTTGGTGGAAAAAAAAGGAAGTGAAAGATTTCACCGAATCGGGTTGGATCCATGAATCCAAGAAATCGCGAGAATTCTTGATTTCTCTCAATTCGAAGATCCAGGATTTGAATTGATGTCCTCTCATTTCATTGATTCCTCCTAAAGAATCCAAAAGAATCAAAGTGAATTGAATTTGGGTCACTCGCGATGTACAATGACCCCAGTGAAGCATCCATGGCTGAATGGTTAAAGCGCCCAACTCATAATTGGCGAATTCGTAGGTTCAATTCCTGCTGGATGCAGGCCAACGGGGACATTCAATAAGGCTAGTTCCACTGGCTCCGTATCAATGGAATCTCATCATCCATACATAACGAATTGATATGGTATATTCATACCAACCATAACATATGAAGAGTAAGAACTAGAATTCTTATCGATACTGGAACTCGTGGGGAAGAAAGTAGATTTATGGATGGAATCAAATATGTAGTCTTTACAGAAAAAAGTATTCGGTTATTGGGGAACAATCAATATACTTCTAATGTCGAATCAGGATCAACTAGGACAGAAATAAAGCATTGGGTCGAACTCTTCTTTGGCGTCAAAGTAATAGCTATAAATAGTCATCAACTCCCGGGAAAGGGTAGAAGAATGGGACCCATTATGGGACATACAATGCATTACAGACGTATGATCATTACGCTTCAACCGGGTTATTCTATTTTACCTCTTATAGAGAAGAGAAAAGAATTTAAGTAAAAAAAAAAAAGAAAAAAAAATACTAAATAACACGGCGATACATTTATACAAAACTTCTACCCCGAGCATACGCAAAGGATCCGTAGACAGTCAAGTGAAATCCAATCCGCGAAATAATTTGATCTATGGACAGCATCGCTGTGGTAAAGGTCGTAATTCCAGGGGAATCATTACCGCAGGGCATAGAGGAGGAGGCCATAAGCGTCTATACCGTAAAATCGATTTTCGACGGAATGAAAAAGACATATCTGCTAGGATCGTAACCATAGAATATGACCCTAATCGAAATGCATACATTTGTCTCATACACTATGGAGATGGTGAGAAAAGATATATTTTACATCCCAGAGGGGCTATAATTGGAGATACCATTGTTTCCGGTACAGAAGTTCCTATATCAATGGGAAATGCCCTACCTTTGAGTGCGGTTTGAACTATGGATTTACGTAATTGGAAGTAACCAATTAGGTTTACGACGAAACCTAGAAATTGATCACTGATCCAATTTGAGTACCTCTACGGGATAGACCTCAACAGAAAACTGAAGAGTAACGGCAGCAAGTGATTGAGTTCAGTAGTTCCTCATATAAAATTATTGACACTCAAGATATGGTAATATGGAGAAGACAAAATTGTTTGAAGCACGGACAAAAGCGGAAGCGACCCTTGTTTCAAAGAGAAGAGGATGGGTTATTCACATTTCATTTGATGGTCAGAGGTGAATTGAAAGCTAAGTGGTGGTAATTCTAAAAATCCCCCCGGGGAAAAGATGTCTCCTACGTTACCCGTAATATGTGGAAGTAGCGACGTAATTTCATAGAGTCATTCGGTCTGAATGCTACATGAAGAACAGAAGCCAGATGACGAAACGGAGAGACCTAGGATGTATAAGATCATAACATGAGTGATTTGGCAGATTTGTATTCCTATATATCCACTCATGTGGTACTTCATCACATGATTCATATAAAATCCATCTGTCTAGATATCATCATATAATATATATATATACATCCGGAAAGCCGTATGCTTTGGAAGAAGCTTGTACGGTTTGGGAAGGGGTTTTTATTGATCAAAAAGAAAAATCTACTTCAACCCATATGCCCTTAGGCACGGCCGTACATAACATAGAAATCACGCTTGGAAAGGGTGGACAATTAACTAGAGCAGCAGGTGCTGTAGCGAAACTGATTGCAAAAGAGGGTAAATCGGTCACATTAAGATTTCCATCTGGGGAGGTCCGTTTGATATCCAAAAACTGCTCAGCAACAGTCGGACAAGTGGGTAATGTTGGGGCAAACCAGAAAAGTTTGGGTAGAGCCGGATCTAAGTGTTGGCTAGGTAGGCGTCCTGTAGTAAGAGGGGTAGTTATGAACCCTGTAGACCATCCCCACGGGGGTGGTGAAGGGAGGGCCCCGATTGGTAGAAAAAAACCCACAACCCCTTGGGGTTATCCTGCGCTTGGAAGAAGAAGTAGGAAAAGGAATAAATATAGTAATCGTTTTATTATTCGTCGCCGTAAATAGGAATATTCAAAATCAAATAAATATTGTTTTTTACTCGTCTTTTCAAAAAAAAAGGGGGGGGAATAATAGGCCGTGACACGTTCACTAAAAAAAAATCCTTTTGTAGCTAATCATTTATTGGAAAAAATAAAGAAGCTTAACATGAGAGAGGAAAAAGAGATAATAGTAACTTGGTCCCGGGCATCTACCATTATACCCACAATGATCGGCAATACAATTGCCATTCATAATGGAAAGGCGCATTTACCTATTTATATAACGGATCGTATGGTGGGTCAAAAATTAGGAGAATTTGCACCTACTCTTACTTTCCAGGGACACGCGAGAAACGATACTAGATCTCTCCGTTAATAAAATAAAGTGAAATAGGTGCTCATCGTTCATTGGCGGGAGGCGAACCTTATCTTATGTCAAAGTGGAGAAAGTGGAAGAAGACCTTGAAAAAGCAGAAGATGAAGAGGAGCTCGAGTACACAAGTACAAGCTTTAGCTCAACGTATATGTATGTCTGCTCACAAAGCACGAAGAGTCATTGATCAGATTCGTGGGCATTCCTACGAGAAAACACTTATGTTACTGGAACTCATGCCTTATCGAGCATTTTATCCCATTTTTAAACTGGTTTATTCTGCAGCAGCAAATGCTAGTCACAATAAAAGTTTCAACGAAGCTGATTCAGTCATTAGTAAAGCCGAAGTCAATGGGGGTACTATCGTGAAAAAGTTAAAACCCAGGGCTAGAGGACGTAGTTATCCGATAGAAAGACCCGCCTGTCATATAATTATTGTACTGAAGGATAGCTCTAAAAAGAAAACAGATCAGGATATATTTTTAGAAACAAAAAATGTATGGAGAGATCCTATAATAGAAAGATATATAGAGAAGGAGAGAGAGAGAGAAAAAAAAAGATGGGTCAAAAAATAAATCCACTTGGTTTCCGCCTTGGCGAAAACCAAAGTCATCGTTCCCTTTGGTTCGCACAACCAAAAAGTTATTACATAGGTCTCCAGGAAGATGAAAAAATACGAGATTGTATCAAGATATATGTACAAAAAAATATAAGAGTATCTTCAAGTTTCGAAGGAATTGGAATTGCACATATAGAGATTCAAAAAAAAATGGACTTGATCCAGGTCATAATCTATATTGGATTCCCAAATTTGTTAATAGAAGGCCAAACACGAGGAATCGAAGAATTGCAGATCAATGTACAAAAGGGGCTTCATTCTGTGAATCGGAGACTTAACATTGCTATTACAAGAGTTGCAAAACCTTATGGACAACCTAATATTCTTGCAGAATATATAGCTCTACAATTAAAGAATAGGGTTTCGTTTCGAAAGGCAATGAAAAAAGCTATTGAATTAACTGAACAAGCAGACACAAAAGGAATTCAAGTGGAAATTGCAGGGCGTATCGACGGAAAAGAAATTGCACGTGTCGAATGGATCAGAGAAGGTAGGGTTCCCCTCCAAACCATTCGAGCTAAAATTGATCATTGTTCCTATACAGTTCGAACTGCCTATGGGGCATTGGGCATCAAAATTTGGATATTTGTAGACGAGCAATAATGGACCCTTCCTTTGCTTGCCATTCTATTCAGTGATAGAACAAAAACTACAAACTATTCCCTTTCACTTCAATAAAAAAAAAATGAAAAATGAGCAATTCTAATTCTATAAGGTTGAATAAAAATTCGATTGACCTTTTGGTGGAACTGCTATGCTTAGTGTGTGACTCGTTGGTTTTTTATTTAAAGTTGGGATTCAAAAAACAGACCAGCCCCTAACTAATAACTATAAGAACTAGTAACCAACTCATTGCTTTGTATTATCGAGATCCAAGGAAGCAGTCGCCATATGATGTATCGATCATATAGTTGTAGCAACTGAAATCTTTTTTTTTTCATAAAGGAAAAATCCATTTATAGGTTGGAAAAAAAAAAATAGAGGGATGTGGGTAACTGGAAGGGCGAGAGAAAGAGAGAAGGAGAATCTCCATGATATATGATTCCAATATGTATGGTCTATCAATCACATCATATCATAAAAGGCAGTGTGATAAAGCATCAATACTGATTCGTCCATAATTAGATGAATACGGTTCATAAGAAAAATACAAATAATAAAGAGCCCCGAGTCAATAGAGACTGAGGAGATTGGCTCGGGAACGAATTTAATTAGGAGCTCCATTGCATAGTTCAGGCCTAGCCATTAATGGAAAAGCTATGGGAACGACGAAACCTGTGACTGCGGAAGATTCTATTGAAAACGAATCCTAATGATTCATTGGGTGGGATGGCGGAATCAACCAGGAACCAATTAATTTCTTCTGATAGGTCATGGGTTCACCCTACGAATGAAGCAAATATGGAAAGAGTCAATATTCGCCCGCGAAACCATTATTGGATTGCAGTATTTTGACAGATTCGGTAAAGGTCAAGGATTCATTTTCAAAAGAAAGGCATTATCCCATATAAATAAAATAGAAATGTCTAGCCGTATATACTATATACTATACGGCTTCCCGTGTGACAGATTAAATATCAATAAATTCCATGATTCAGTGTATTATTCATTCAATAAATACATATACGTAATATTATTGAATCGTTTCATTCGCGAGGAGCTGGATGAGAAGAAACTCTCATGTCCGGTTCTGCAGTAGAGATGGGATTGAGAAACAACCATCAACTATAACCCCAAAAGAACCAGATTCCGTAAACAACATAGAGGAAGAATGAAGGGAATATCTTATCGAGGCAATCATATTTGTTTCGGCAGATACGCTCTTCAGGCACTTGAACCCGCTTGGATCACATCTAGACAAATAGAAGCAGGACGACGAGCAATGACACGATATGCACGCCGTGGTGGAAAAATATGGGTACGTATATTTCCCGACAAACCCGTTACAGTAAGACCTACCGAAACACGTATGGGTTCGGGGAAAGGATCTCCCGAATATTGGGTATCTGTCGTTAAACCCGGTCGAATACTTTATGAAATGGGCGGAGTATCAGAAACTGTAGCCAGAGCAGCTATTTCAATAGCTGCGTGCAAAATGCCTATACGAACTCAATTCATTATCGCGTGATAGGTATGTGAAGGGTATTTGTGATGAAAAATACAATCGCAGATTTTTGGATTTCTGGGCAGACAATATTTCTCTCTTTTTCCTTTGCCTTTTGCATTGAAAGAGCAGATTCAAAAAAAAAAAAAAATGATATGATTCAACCTCAGACCCATTTGAATGTAGCGGACAACAGCGGGGCTCGAGAATTGATGTGTATTCGAATCATAGGAGCTAGTAATCAACGATATGCTCATATTGGTGACGTTATTGTTGCTGTAATCAAAGAAGCAGTGCCCAATATGCCTCTCGAAAGATCAGAAGTGATCAGAGCTGTAATTGTACGTACATGTAAAGAACTCAAACGCGACAACGGTATGATAATACGATATGATGACAATGCAGCAGTTGTCATTGATCAAGAAGGAAATCCAAAAGGAACTCGCGTTTTTGGAGCGATCGCGCGGGAATTGAGACAGTTGAATTTCACTAAAATAGTCTCATTAGCTCCTGAAGTCTTATAAATACTAGTAGATGAGACCGTGATAGAGTATAGTCAGGTCTCTGAAATAGATTACGTTAGTAGATTGTGTCTCACGCATATACCTTTAATAATTCATAAATAAATAAGAAAAAATGAAAAAAAAAAAAAAAGGAACATGTTGATTGTATCAAAACTGGAAGGCACCCATAATTTTAGTTCGTCATGGGTAGGGACACTATTGCCGATATAATAACTTCTATAAGAAATGCTAACATGGATAAAAAAGGAACGGTTCGAATAGCATCTACTAATATCGCCGAAAACATTGTTAAAATACTTCTACAAGAAGGGTTTATTGAAAATGTTAGGAAACATAGGGAAAACAACAAATATTTTTTGGTTTCAACCCTGCGACATAGAAGGAATAGGAAAGGAACATATAGAACTATTTTAAAGCGTATCAGTCGTCCCGGTCTACGAATCTATTCCAACCATCAACGAATTCCTAGGATTTTAGGTGGAATGGGGGTCGTAATTCTTTCTACTTCTCGAGGTATAATGACAGATCGAGAAGCTCGACTAGAAAGAATTGGGGGAGAAATTTTGTATTATATCTGGTGATCCTTCTGGTATCCGAATTTGATCCGTAACTTGCTATTTGGGAAAAAGAGAGGAAAGACGAATTGTCTACTATTACTCCTCCTCCATTAGTTGATACTTCAAGGGGGTTACCTGGAATGAAAGAACAAAAATTGATTCACGAAGGTTTAATTACTGAATCACTTCCCAATGGTATGTTCCGAGTTCGTTTAGACAATGAAGATCTGATTCTAGGTTATGTTTCGGGGAGGATCCGACGGAGTTTTATCCGGATACTACCAGGAGATAGAGTCAAAATCGAAGTAAGTCGTTATGATTCAACTAGGGGACGTATAATTTATAGACTTCGCAACAAAGAGTCGAATGATTAGGCGGCTTTTTATTTGAATTTAAACATTCCTTTCATGGGAATACAATTCGAGGTTCAAAATTTCAAGAGACTTATTTTCTTCCAAGGAGTATATTTGGAATTAAGGAATAACAAATATGAAAATAAGGGCTTCCATTCGTAAAATTTGTGAAAAATGTCGACTGATCCGTAGGCGGGGACGAATTATAGTAATTTGTTCCAATCCGAAACATAAACAGAGACAGGGGTAATCTTTCTAACAAGGGACTTTCTAAACGGTCCGATGTACAAATAAAGGATCTGTTTTGACATGAAATGGATATATCCGTATATCTCCGACTCATATTTATGAGATGATAAAATATGACAAAAGCTATACCAAGAATTGGTTCACGTAAGAATGGACGTAGAATACAAAAAGGAGTTATTCATGTTCAAGCGAGTTTCAACAATACCATTGTGACTGTTACAGATGTAATAGGTCGGGTGGTTTCTTGGTCCTCCGCTGGTACTTGTGGATTCAGAGGCACAAGAAGAGGGACACCATTTGCTGCTCAAACCGCAGCAGGAAATGCTATTCGTACGGCAGTGGATCAGGGTCTGCAACGAGCAGAAGTCATGATAAAAGGCCCTGGTCTCGGAAGAGATGCAGCATTACGAGCCATTCGTAGAAGTGGTATACTATTAAGTTTCGTACGTGACGTAACCCCTATGCCACATAATGGATGTAGGCCTCCTAAAAAAAGACGTGTGTAGAAATTAAAATTGAATGGATTGCAATAGAAATAAATGATT